GTATATCTATATTATTGTATACTCTTTTATATATATGGCGCAACCCAATCCTTGTTTTGCAAGTTTATAATTGAGGAGTATATCCCTTCTTATTATTAATCTAAGAAATGAAATACTAATAAAAATTCCCTCTTGACAGTGATATATGTTGTATATGTAAATCCTAGATGTGAAACTAGGCATAAATCGTAGTATAAAACACAAAAATCCATAAAAAAGAAATAAAGATTGATTGAACTTGAAAATTTCATCATTCAATGTGTAGTGTAAATGATTGAATTGGATTCATTTGAGTGGTACAAACTAAATCGAATGCTAACTCCATTTATTTATTATTGAATTAACTGATCAATTTGATATCGGACATATTTTTTTCGGTACTATTCAAAAATTTCGACATATTTTACTTTATTATTATGAGAATAAATCCTACTACTTCTGGTCTTGGCGTTTCCACGCTTGAAGAAAAAAACCTAGGGCGTATCGCTCAAATTATTGGCCCGGTATTGGATGTCGTTTTTACCCCCGGCAAAATGCCTAATATTTATAATGCTTTAGTAGTTAAGGGTCGAGATACTGTCGGTCCACAAATTAATGTTACTTGCGAGGTACAACAATTATTAGGAAATAATCGAGTTAGAGCTGTCGCTATGAATGCTACAGATGGGCTGATGAGAGGGATGGAAGTGATTGACACGGGAACTCCTCTAAGTGTTCCAGTCGGAGGAGCCACTCTTGGACGAATTTTCAATGTTCTTGGGGAGCCTGTTGATAATTTAGGTCCCGTAGATACTCGCACAACATCTCCTATTCATAGATCGGCGCCTGCCTTTATACAGTTAGATACAAAATTATCAATCTTTGAAACAGGAATTAAAGTAGTGGATCTTTTAGCTCCCTATCGCCGTGGAGGAAAAATAGGGTTATTTGGAGGAGCTGGAGTAGGTAAAACAGTACTCATCATGGAATTGATCAACAACATTGCCAAAGCTCATGGAGGCGTATCCGTATTTGGCGGAGTAGGCGAACGTACTCGTGAAGGAAATGATCTCTACATGGAAATGAAAGAATCTGGAGTGATTAATGAAAAAAATATTGCAGAATCAAAAGTGGCTCTAGTCTATGGTCAAATGAATGAACCCCCGGGAGCTCGTATGAGAGTTGGTTTGACTGCCCTAACCATGGCAGAATATTTCCGGGATGTTAATGAGCAAGACGTACTTTTATTCATCGACAATATCTTTCGTTTCGTCCAAGCAGGATCAGAAGTATCCGCCTTATTAGGGAGAATGCCTTCTGCAGTGGGTTATCAACCTACACTTAGTACAGAAATGGGTTCTTTGCAAGAAAGAATTACTTCTACCAAAGAGGGATCCATAACTTCGATCCAAGCAGTTTATGTACCTGCGGACGATTTGACCGACCCTGCTCCTGCCGCGACATTTGCACATTTAGATGCTACTACCGTACTATCAAGAGGATTAGCTGCCAAAGGTATTTATCCGGCAGTGGATCCTTTAGATTCCACGTCAACTATGTTACAACCTCGGATTGTTGGCGAGGAACATTATGAAATTGCGCAAAGAGTTAAGCAAACTTCACAACGTTACAAAGAACTTCAAGACATTATAGCTATCCTTGGGTTGGACGAATTATCCGAGGAGGACCGTTTAACTGTAGCAAGAGCACGAAAAATCGAGCGTTTTTTATCACAACCCTTCTTCGTGGCAGAAGTATTCACTGGTTCTCCAGGTAAATATGTTGCTCTCGCAGAAACAATTAAGGGGTTTCAATTGATTCTTTCTGGAGAATTAGATAGTCTTCCCGAGCAGGCCTTTTATTTGGTGGGTAACATTGATGAAGCTACCGCGAAAGCTATGAACTTAGAAGGGGAGAGCAATTTGAAGAAATGACCTTAAATCTTTGTGTACTGACTCCTAATCGAATTATTTTGGATTCAGAAGTGAAAGAAATCATTTTATCTACTAATAGTGGCCAAATTGGTGTATTACCAAACCATGCCCCTATTGCTACAGCTGTAGATATCGGTCTTTTGAGAATACGCCTCAATGACCAATGGTTAACTGTGGCTCTGATGGGCGGTTTCGCTAGGATAGGTAATAATGAGATCACTATTTTAGGAAATGATGCAGAGATGAGTACTGACATTGATCCGCAAGAAGCTCAACAAGCTCTTAAAATAGCTGAAGCTAACTTAAGTAGAGCTGAAGGTAAGAAACAGGCAATTGAGGCGAATCTAGCTCTCAGGCGGGCTAGGACACGAGTAGAGGCTATCAATAATATTTTCAATAAATAAAAATAATCAATCAAAAGAAGTTTTTTATCTTTAGAAGTGGAAGTTATTTATTATACTATACATATCCCATTTCAATTCTGCTAATTGAAATGGAATACAGTTAAAGTCTAATCTGATACAACTAAAAGAAAAAATATGGTAGAAAAACTTATTAGATACCATTGACTCCGGTATCTAATGAGT